TTTTAGCTGGAGAATATCCGACAACAGCTTCCATTGAATGAATAATGGATCCAGATCCTAAAAACAACAATGCTTTTGAATAAGCATGAGTAATCAAATGAAATAAAGCAGCTCGATAGGATCCCATACCTAAAGCTAACATCATATAACCCAATTGAGACATTGTGGAATAGGCCAAATTTTTCTTAATATCTTTTTGAGCAATAGCTAAAGTAGCTCCTAATACTACGGTTATTATACCTATAAAAGCTATTCCATTCATTATTGGGGGTAGAACTATGAAAAGAGGAAGAAGCCGAGCTACAAGAAAAATTCCAGCCGCTACCATAGTAGCAGCATGTATAAGGGCGGAAATAGGAGTAGGTCCTTCCATAGCATCAGGTAGCCACACATGAAGAGGAAATTGGGCGGATTTAGCGACTGCGCCACAAAATAGGAAGAGGGCAAACAAAGTAACAAAAAAAACATTAATCTCATTTTTATAAATTAAGTTATTTATTATTTGAAACAAATCCCTAAATTCCAAACTACCCGTTATCCAATAAAGACCTAAAATTCCCAATAATAAACCAAAATCCCCTACACGATTAGTTACAAATGCTTTTTGACAAGCATTTGCCGCAATAGGACGTGTGAACCAAAAGCCTATTAATAAATAAGAACACATTCCAACCAATTCCCAAAAAACATAAATTTGTATCAAATTCGAACTAGTAACTAATCCCAGCATTGAAATATTAAAAAGAATCATATAAGCAAAAAATCTCAAATATCCTTGATCATGAGACATATAATTATCACTATAAATAAGAACCAAAATACCAACAGTAGTAATTAATATTGACATAATAGACGTAAGTGAATCGATTAAGCACCCAAACTCTAAAGAAAGATCATTATTTATGGTCCAAGACCATACATATTGATAAATAGAGCTATTATTGACTTGATGAATAGACAGATCAACCGAAAAAATCATAACTATAGTTAACAATAAAATACTAGGAAAAGCCCACATACGACGCAGATTTTTTGTTGCCGTCGGAAAAAATAAAAGTCCCACTCCTATTAACGTAGGAACTGGAAATGGAATAAAAGGTATAATCCATGAATATTGATATGTATATTCCATACAATAAACAAAAAAAATTCCGATTCTAATGAATTTTATTTCTTATTCGTTGGTTTTTTATCTTTTTTGTAAAGAAGGAGTTCGGTTAATAAAAAAAGAAATATAGAATTAAAATAGACAGATGTATTATTAATTTGAATCTTTATTCAATATTTGAAATATTACATATTACAAAGTATAAACTAAAAATGGAGCGATAACGAAATTCCTAGCAAAAAATAAATTTTTTTAATTCGAATTTAATTTTATGTATAGAGTTGGAATAAAATAATTAATTACACCAAAACTAAGAACATTTTATATTTTTATATGAATGATGAATTAAAAAAAAGTTCATTTTTGATTTTTTAACTAATTTAGTATTTTGATTACAATAAAAAATCTTGATGTTTGGAAAAATAAATAAAAAAAAAGGGTTATAATATTCAATGTTTTACTTTAAATAGGAAACAAAAAATGGGAATTAAGATAGATAAGATATATGGCTAATTAAAGAGAAATTCCTTTTCATTTACGGAAAAAAATGTCTTTGACATAGAACTATATAAAAATGAAAAACTATATAAATTATATGGCAGTTCCAAAAAAGCGCACTTCTATATCAAAAAAAATTATTCGGAATACTTTATGGAAAAAGAAAGGATATTGGACAAGATTGAAAGCTTTTTCATTAGCACAATCTATTTTTACGGGGAATTCAAAAAGCTTTTTTTGTAACAAATACAAACGTTAGAGTAATTTCAATTAACAGGATTCAATGAATATTTTTAAAATAAAAAAAATACTAATATAAATTTAATATTTAATATATAGTTATAGTATTAATTTCAGTATAGTATTAATTTCTAATATTTACATTATCTATATTCTAATAAAAAATACTTTGAATGTAGTGTTCCATTTTTTATTTTTATTATAGAAGTGCTCTTTTTTATTTTCCACTGAATATAAAAAATGGAAATACATTTCTTTATATTCAGAAAATGAAATAAATAAAAAAAAGAGTCATTTAAAATTACATAACATAAACATAATAACTGGATTATAATTTTATAATTATTAATTTATATATATAAGAATATAATTTTTTTTTACTTTTACTAAGACTTCAGAATAAAAAATGTATTTATATTTTATATTTAGAATAAGAATATAGATATAGAATAAAAAGAAAAGTATTGAAATATATATTTCGAATAGATTCGAATAAAATTCTTTATTTAATGTTTAGTAAACAAATATTTTACTTTAATTGATTCTTTGAATCTCGACAATTGATTAAAAATTAATTATTATGATTTTGAGTAAGCCGCTATGGTGAAATTGGTAGACACGCTGCTCTTAGGAAGCAGTGCTAGAGCATCTCGGTTCGAGTCCGAGTAGCGGCATGATATCTTATCTTTTCAAAAAAAAAGGTCCTATAATGAACTCAATTCTTATTTCTATTCCTAGTATTTCGATTTTGTCATTATATATTATATGATGGTATTTTCAACTTTAGAGCATATATTAACTCATATATCGTTTTCGGTCGTATCCATTTTAATTTCAATTCATTTGATAACCTTATTATTAGTCAATGAAATCATAAGATTATATGATTTGTCAAAAAAAGGCATGATAATAACCTTTTTTTGTATAACAGGATTGTTAGTTACTCGTTGGGCTTTTTCGGGACATTTACCGTTTAGTGATTTATATGAATCATTAATATTTCTTTCATGGACTTTTTCCATTTTTTATATGGTTCCTTCCTTCAAAAAACATAAAAACTACTATTTAAACACAATAATCGCACCAAGTGTTATTTTTACTCAAGTCTTTGCTACTTCAGGTCTTTTTAAAAAAATGAACGAATCCATAATATTAGTACCCGCTTTACAGTCCCATTGGTTAATGATGCACGTAAGTATGATGATATTGGGTTATGCAACTCTTTTATGTGGATCATTATTATCTGTGGCTATTTTAGTCATTACATTCCAAGAACTGCTTGGTAAAAGCAAGAATTTGTTTTTTTTAATAAATGAATCATTTTCTTTTGTCGAAATTAAATACATGAATATGAATGAAAAAAATAATGTTTTCCAAAAAACAGCTTTTTCGTCTTATAGAAATTATTATAGATCTCAATTTATTCAACAATTGGATCGTTGGGGTTACCGTACTATTAGTCTAGGTTTTATCTTTTTAACAATAGGTATTATTTCAGGAGCAGTATGGGCTAATGAGGCATGGGGATCATATTGGAATTGGGATCCAAAGGAAACTTGGGCTTTTATTACTTGGACTATATTCGCGATTTATTTACATACTAGAAAAAATAAAAAATTAGAATATATAAACTCTTCAATAGTGGCTTCTATGGGTTTTTTTATAATTTGGGTATGTTATTTAGGGATAAATCTTTTAGGAATAGGACTACATAGTTATGGTTCGTTTACATCTAATTGAATTAAAGTGAAGAAACAACTTTACAAATCTAAATACAGAAACCCAAATAAAATAGAATAAATATATAGAATAACTAAAAAGAAAAATTCAAATAAATGATAGAGAACCCCTTAAATCAAGTAATGCGGTAGTGACTCAAGGGTTTCTCACAAACAACATATTCACTTAGAATTATTTCTTTTTTAATCCATAAATTAATCCATAATTAATACAATACAAATATATATATATATTTGTATTGTACATAGGATTTATGGATTTATTTATTTTTTTTCATTTATTCTTGAAAACTATCTATAAAAAATTAGATAGAATAGCTTCAACCTTGTCAGCCGAAAATGAAAAAATAAAATCTGGATAAATACCAATACTTATAACAGGTATAAGGATAGAAATTGAAATAAATAATTCTCGTGGCCCCGAATCAAAAAAATAAGAATTTGGTGTATTAAAAATCTTGTATCCATAGAACATTTGACGTAAGATAGATAATGAATAAATAGGAGTTAATATCATTCCAATTGCTGTTACAAAAGTTACTAGTATTTTTGTGATTAAAAGATATTTTTGGCTAGTAATTATTCCTAATAAAACTATCAATTCTGCAACAAAACCGCTCATGCCCGGCAATGCAAGAGAAGCCATCGATAACATAGTGAAAACTGTGAATATTTTTGGCATTGGGATAGCCATTCCACCCATTTCGTCGAGATAAAGAAGACGTAGTCTATCATAACTAGTTCCCGCCAAGAAAAAAAGAGCAGCGCCAATAAATCCATGAGAGATTATTTGTAAAATAGCCCCGTTGAGACCTGTATCGCTTATAGAGCCAATTCCTAAAATTAAGAAACCCATATGAGATACCGAAGAATAAGCTATTCTTTTTTTTAAATTACGTTGACCAAGAGATGTTGAAGCTGCATAGATTATTTGAATTGAACCTAATAGCATTAACCAGGGGCAAAATATAGAATGAGCACGAGATAATAATTCCATATTAATTCGAACCAACCCATATGCTCCCATTTTTAATAATATTCCGGCTAAAAGCATACAAGTGCTGTAATGTGCCTCTCCGTGGGTGTCGGGTAACCACGTATGTAAGGGTATAATTGGTAATTTGACAGCAAAAGCAATAAGAAATCCCATATAGAATATTATTTCCAACGCCATGGGATATGATTGATTAGTTAATAATTCAAAATTTAATGTTGGTTCATTCGAACTATATAAACCCATACCCAGAATTCCCAGTAATAAAAAAACAGAACTTCCCGCAGTGTACAAAATAAATTTTGTAGCTGAATACAAACGTTTTTTTCCACCCCACATGGATAAAAGTAGATAAACGGGAATTAATTCGAATTCCCACATGATGAAAAAAAGTAAAATGTCTCGAGAAGCAAATGTTCCTATTTGACCACTATACATTGCTAACATCAGGAAATAAAAAAATTTGGATTCTCGAGTAACTGGCTGAGCCGCTAACGTAGCTAAAGTAGTAATGAATCCTGTCAATAAAATGGGTCCTATAGAGAGTCCATCTATTCCGAATCTCCAGTAAAAGTCAAAAAAATGGATCCATTTATAATTTTCTGTCAATTGAATTAGTGGATCATCCAATTCGAAATGATAACAAAATACATAGGCTGTTAGAAGTAGATCCATTAAACAAATACAAATAGTATACCACTTAATGACCTTATTTCCTTTATGAGGAAATAAGAAAATTAAGGAGCCCGCGGCTATTGGCAAAACTACAATTATTGTTAACCAAGGAAAAAAATTCGTGATAAAAATAAGATATACTTAGACTAGAAAAACCCGCGCTCAAAATACAAAAACAAATCTTTTGTATTTTGAGCGCGGGTTTTTGCCAGTAAAAAAAAGGTACTTGTGTGTGGTTCTTTTTGAAATATATCAATAAGCTAGACCCATGCTTCGAGTTGTTTCATGCCATAAATAAACTCTAACACTTAAGAAATCCGTCGGACAGGCGGATTCACACCTCTTACAACCAACACAGTCTTCTGTTCTTGGGGCAGAAGCAATTTGTTTAGCTTTACATCCATCCCAAGGTATCATTTCTAAAACATCTGTGGGGCAGGCTCGAACACATTGAGTACATCCTATACATGTATCATAAATCTTTACTGAATGTGACATTGGATCGTAATCCTTGAACATCAAAAATTCACCATTTTCGATCTAGTAAAGTCGTAAACGAATTATATATAAATATTACACCAGATGAATCAATGATTTATCATAATTTTGCTAATCAAAATCTACTTATAGATTAATTAAAATAAAAATAACATAATAGAACCAAGATACTTTGATTTCTTATGTTTGTTTTTGCAAACATTATCACATTATCATAAGTTATATATCATATATGCCAATTTGAAATATATGCCCATTTGAATTGATTAATAGTACACACTATTATAAGTTCTACTTTTTTTTAGTAATACTATTTATTCAACAAATTCGATTGATTGATACGAGTTGATTTTCTATTACGATAAATAGAGGAAACAATAGCCAGTCCGATAGCTGCTTCAGCGGCTGCAACAGCTATAACAAAAATTGAAAAAATATTTCCTTTTAATTGACGACTATCAAAAAAATCGGAAAAGGTTACGAGATTTATATTAACTGCATTCAGTATAAGTTCAAGACACATAAGCGCTCTAACCATATTTCGACTTGTAATCAATCCATAGATACCTATAGAAAATAAAAAGGCACTCAAAACAAGTGCATGTTCAAATATCATTGACCAACTCCTTATCAATTTTTATTCATTTCAATATGAACGAGAATTTAACGGATTTTATTGACTAAAGAATATAAAAAGTCTACTACAAAAAGATAATATATTGACAATAAAAAACGATTTTCTACATAAATACTCTTTTACGTTCACATAGAATTCAACGAAAATAAATGTGATAAAATCTAACAAAATTCAATTTGGATTTATATTGTTAGTTCTAAAAATATCTTATTGGCGAGCCACAACAATTGCACCTATCAAAGCAACTAAAAGAATTATTGAAATGAGTTCAAATGGAAGAAAAAAATCTGTTGATAAATGAATTCCAATTTGTTGACTAGTACTTATCAAATCTTGCTCTATAATCTGATTTGGTCTTGTAGTCCAAATAATCCCATGCCATGATGTATCTAGAATAGTAGTTATTAGTGAAAGAAAAATACTTGTACAAACCGTCAAAGTAATTCCGTTCCCAACGGTCCAAAGATGAAAATCTTGGTAATATTCTGAACCATTCATGAACATCACAGCAAATATGATTAAAACATTTATAGCGCCCACGTAAATAAGTAGCTGTGATGCAGCTACAAAATGGGAGTTTGATAAAATATAGAATAAAGATATACAAACAAGAACCATTCCCAACGAAAAAGCAGAAAAAATGGGATTCGTAAATAATACTACTCCTAGACTTCCTAGTATAAGACCTGACCCAAAAAAGACTAAAAGAAAATCATGTAACGGTTCAGGCAAATCCATTATATGTAAAATAAGAGATAAATAAATCGAAATTTCATGACCTTATTGATATGACCAGGAAAAAAATTATAGATGAAATACTAAAATTCTCTCCGCGTTGAATTGAACCTAATCCTAAGATAAGAAATGATCCTAATATAAAAAAAGTGAATTGCTATAAGTACAGTTATTATCGAATCAATATCATTTCATTCGTTTCTTTATATGAAAGAGTAATTTCAAACTAGAAAATTAAAATTTTAAAAATTAAAGAAGTAAAAGAAGTATATGTATAATATATGATTGGATTTATATTCGATAATTTTCGTTTTCAGAAGAATTGGATTTAATTATCAATAATTTATAATTTTATTTGAATCGTTCGAATTGTATAATCATCAATTACTGATACTGGTAAACGGCCCAAAGCAATTTGATTATAATTCAATTCGTGGCGATCATAAGTCGAAAGTTCATATTCTTCAGTCATTGATAAACAATTTGTTGGACAATACTCAATACAGTTACCACAAAATATACAGATTCCGAAATCAATACTGTAATTAAGCAACCGTTTCTTTCGAATATCCGTTTCTAGTTTCCAATCAACAACGGGTAAATCTATGGGACATACACGAACACATACTTCACAAGCAATGCATTTATCAAATTCAAAATGTATTCGACCACGGAAACGTTCTGATGTGATTATTTTTTCATAAGGATATTGAATAGTTACAGGTAAACGATTTGCGTGAGATAAGGTAATCATGAAACCTTGACCAATGTACCTTGCAGCTCGGACTGTTTGTTGACCATAATTTATGAATCCAGTTACCATAAGGAACATATCGTGAATATCTCTGAATATTTTTTTCTTTCTCTTGTTTGATACAAGTTTTTAATTTTAATATAGAAGGTCCATTTTTTATAGTGAAAACAGTTGAGACGAAGTTGTTAATAATAGATTACCAAGAGAAATGGGTAAAAGAAATTTCCACCCAAGATTTAATAATTGATCTATTCTTAGTCTAGGCAAAGTCCATCGTGTTGTGATAGAAACAAATAAAAATAAAAAAGTTTTAGCTAGTGTAATAAAGATACCCATTATTGTTACAAAAACTCCATATGCTTTATTTATTTCAAAAAATTCAGAAACAAATATGTAAGGAATAGAGATATTTGGACCACCCAAGTAAAGAACTGTTACAAATAACGAAGAAATTAATAGGTTTAAATAGGAAGCAACGTAAAATAAACCAAATTTGATACCCGAATATTCGGTTTGATAACCTGCTACTAATTCTTCTTCCGCTTCTGGTAAATCAAAAGGTAATCTTTCACATTCTGCTAGGGAAGAAATTATAAAAACGATGAAACCCATAGGTTGACGCCATAAATTCCATCCCCAAAAACCATACTTTGATTGAGCATCAACTATATCAACTGTACTTAAACTGTTTGATAATCCTAGTCGGTGATAACATTACTGTTCCCATCTCTATTACAGAACCGTACATGAGATTTTCATCTCATACGGCTCCTTTTTAAAGCCTTAAAAAAATCTACGGACCGAGCCATTTATTTATCCCTTGATATATCCCTAAGATATATAAGATTCCATTTTATTGGACGGTTCTGAATTAGACCAATAGAATTCTGTCTGTCCTAATAACCTAATAAAAAATTGGAATAAGGAAAAATACATTGTATTTCATATTTTTTAATTTTTTTTTATAAATAAATAAAAAATATGAAAGGTACTTCTGAATTGATCTCATCCCTTAACAAATCAAAAAGTAAATTTGTTGAGTAATAACTAAATTCTTTCATAAAATACTCTTTTAGAATTATCAATAACTCCTTCCAATAACTTCCTAATCGTTTTCGATTACGAAAAAGAATTACATGTTAGTTTTCAAAATTATGACATAAATTCTATCTCCATAAATATGGATATAAGACAAAAAAAGAAAAAGTGGATCCCTTTTTTTTTTGTTCTTAACCTATTCTTTTTTTATGCAAGTATAATAAAAAAGGGACTTAAGAAAAAAATTAAAGGATTATTTCGTTTCTGATAGTCATTTATTTAATTAGTGGATAGAAGATACTCTGGATCGGAATTGTGGGGAGTACGGCTTTCTTTTTTCTACCAATTGAAAGCCCCAATTAGTATTCTTTTTTCTATTAGTCATAAATGTTCTTTTGGATATTTAAAAAAATATACGTTACAAATCCTTTGTATATCTTGGTGTTTCTAACCATCCATTCATTTTTTTATTAATCCCTTATTTATTTTAATATATTATATATATATGGTAATATATATATAAAATATATTAAAATAAATTAAAGTTGGTCTTTTGTGCCCGCTTCAAGACAGGATGATTAATCAACCAACCTTGGGATAAACGACCACTTCTACTTAAAATTGAATTGATTTTTTCACTTAATTCTTATACATAGAAAATGAGACTCAATATTTTTACTGCAATTTTAAATTATCATACTTTCTATTAACTATAAGTAATATAGTATTCATAAATTATATTCAATAGAAGCTGTTTTATTGCACTCATATAACTATCTGATTAAATTATTCAATCTGAATAAATAAATACTAAAAATAAAAGGAATATATATTCAATTTATTAACCTCCTTATACTAGAAAAGTATTATAAAGAAAGGAGTATAGCAATAGTAATAGTATCGAACGACAAATTTCTGTCTTAACGAATCGCACGTAGAGATATCGATAACACACATAGAGCTAATGGTATTTCATAACTAATCGATTGAGCAGCTGCTCGTAGACCACCCAAAAAGGAATATTTATTATTTGACCCATATCCTGACATAAGAACTCCAATGGGAGCAATACTCGAAATAGCAATCCATAAAAAAACACCAATATTCAGATCAGATAAAACAAAATTATACCCAAAAGGAATTACCGAATAGCTTATTATAATTGATATGACTGATATGGATGGTCCTATACTGAATAAACGAATATCTCCTCTAGATGGAATAAGATTTTCTTTGAAAAGTAATTTTGTTCCGTCGGCTAGAGCTTGAAGAACTCCAAAAGGACCGGTGTATTCAGGTCCAATACGTTGTTGTATTCCTGCGGATATTTCTCTTTCTAACCATACAATTGCTAGTACACTTATTGTAATTCCCAATACAAGAATAAAAATAGGTGAAAATGCCCATATAATTCCATATACTTCTTTAAAGGATTCTAATCTGAAAAAAAAATGCATATCTTGTATTTCTGTTATATCTATTATCATTTCAACGATCAACTTCTCCCATAATAATATCTATGCTACCTAGTATTGTCATAATATCGGCCAATTTCATTCTTTTAACTAATTGAGGAAGAATTTGCAAATTGATAAAACCCGGTGGACGAATTTTCCATCTCCAAGGAAAACCATTTTGATCTCCTATTAGAAAAATTCCCAATTCTCCCTTGGGGGCCTCAATTCTTACATAAAGTTCTTGTTTTGGCAATTCAAAAGTCGGAGACGGTTTTTTACTAATAAATCGATACTCAAAATCATTCCATTCTGGCTCTTTTTCTCTATCAAAGGAACGGATTTCTAAATTTTCATATGGCCCGCCAGGAATTCCTTCCAAAGCTTGTTGAATAATTTTTATCGATTCCATCATTTCACCAATTCGAACTAAATAACGAGCTAATGAATCTCCTTCTTTTTGCCATTGAACTTCCCAATCAAATTCTTCGTAACATTCATAATTATCAATTTTACGTAAATCCCATTGTATTCCGGAAGCCCGAAGCATCGGTCCCGATAAACCCCAATTTATTACTTCCTTTCCATCAATAACCCCTACCCCTTCAACCCGTTCTAAAAAAATAGGATTTCGAGTAATAAGTTTTTGATATTCAACAATCCTTGTTAAAAAATAATCGCAGAAATCAAAACATTTATCTATCCAACCATAAGGTAAATCAGTTGCTATCCCCCCAATACGAAAAAAATTATGCATCATTCTCATACCCGTCGCAGCTTCAAATAGATCATAAATTAATTCTCTTTCTCTGAAAATATAGAAGAAAGGGGTTTGTGCACCAATATCTGCCATAAAAGGCCCTAGCCATAATAGGTGAGAAGCTATACGACTCAATTCCAACATAATTACTCGGATATAACTGGCTCTTTTAGGTACTTGAATATTTCCCAATTGTTCTGGTCCGTTTACAGTTATTGCTTCTGTGAACATAGTAGCTAAATAATCCCAACGTGTTACATAAGGCAGATATTGTATAATTGTTCGATTTTCCGCTATTTTTTCCATTCCTCTGTGTAAATAACCCAATATTGGTTCACAATCAATAACATCTTCACCATCTAGAGTAACAATAAGTCGAAGAACACCATGCATTGATGGGTGGTGAGGGCCCATATTAACTATCATAAAGTCCTTTCTTGTAGTTAAGATATTCATAGGTTTTTCCTCGATTCATTCTTATATGAATCGCTTAAAAAAGTTCATCAAAATGCAAGATCTAATAAATCGAATAATTGAGAATTACTTTTCAATTTAACGAATTTTTGACTCCCGAATATCAAACTGATTTATTAATTTTTTATAACGTATTCCATCTTTCTTTGACAAATAAGATAGTAATCGTTGCCGTTTTCCCAGAATTTTACGTAAACCTCTTTGAGATAAATAGTCTTTTCGGTGCAATTCAAAATGTGAAGTAAGTCTTCGTATTCTATTGGTAAAATTGAATACTTGAAATTCAACCGATCCCGGGTTTTTTTCTTTTTTTTCTTCTGAAATAACAGGTATAAATGCATTTTTTACCATAAAAAATTGAAAGTTTTTTCCTTCTCCTCGCTTTATATTATATATATATTTATTTTTTTTTTATTTTCCCATCTCCTCGCTTTATATATATATTTGATTTATTGATCAGTAATAATAATGACACTAATTTTGAATTTTGTATATAAATATGAATTTCCTTAAAAAATAAAAGAGGATTTCGTTGATTTTTTTGGATCTAATGGATATTTCATTTTATTTATATCAATGCCACAATGCGCATCTGTATTTATGTTATGTATTTTATATGAAGACAAATTTCGATTAACGAATTTTCAATCGCGGATACATATGTATTCTTACTATACTGAAACGACTTCCATTATGGGTATAAAACCAATAGCGATTTATACAAGCTAAATCTTCTAATCGATAATTTGGCCAAAGAAAAATTTTTAAATTCATTCGTTTTTTTTTCTCTTTCTCAAGATATATATAGTTTTTAGTCAAAACTTGAAAACAATTATGGACTTTATTTTCATTATAAAATATTGTGTTTCTATCTATACTATTTATATTACTTGGATTTAAACAAATTAGAATTCTCAATTCTCTACGACGTCTAGGGGATAAAATATTTTCAGTAACAAGTAAATCAAAATTCTTTTTTTCTATTACCTTTTGATCTCTTGTTCTTGTAATGTATTTATCTAAATTTTGCTTATTAGCATTACATTTTTCTGGGTATTTTTTATAAATTTTTCGTTTATTCTTATGAATTAATGAAAAACCCACGGTTTGATACATAAGAAATTTTTTCTTGTTTTTTCTAGACAAACGAACAGGTTCTATAACAAATATTTCTTTTTTTATAAATTTTTTATTTTTTCTTAAGCCTTGAAGAGTTAAATTCTTCTGATTTTGAATCATCATAATATCTAGACCTAGCTCTCCTCTTTGAATAGACGCTATAGTAATTTCTCTTAAATTTTTCAATCTAATCAGGAGACAATATACTTTAACATTTTTAAATATTCTTTGACCTAAGAAATTCTTCCAATTCAAATGTAAAATCAAAAAATTTCTTAGTAAGAAATTAAGTTCTGCCTCCATCTTGTTTTTGTCTTTCTTTATACCCTTAATATTCTTTTCATTGCCTGATCCTACAAAATCTTTTTCTTGGTTTGAAAGAGGTATTTCAAGATTTATTTGATCGACGTATAATGTTTTTGCTTGATTTTGAGTCTCTAACTCCAATTCAAGAGATTTATTTTTTTTCGATGGTTGATAAATATCGCTTATTTTTTTCTTTCTAGTAATGTTATTTTTATTTTCACTAATATTTTGATTAAATTTAAAAAAAAGTAATTTGATTGGTATGATCCATGGGTTATCCCTATATGCATTATAAAATATCACTAATTTTGAAAAGAACCAAAATTCAGGATTCGATATGGAACGATTTAGTATTTCTATATTGATTCTCGCCCAATCGAAATACTTTCTATACTGGTTTTTTTCCATATCTATAATAATGTCTTCCGCTATATAATTTTTGATAAAGATATTACCTATTATATCAAATAATTCATTTTTATGCGCGTTGTAATTAGAATAAATTACTTTTTTTTTATTTGCTTGAACTTGAAATAGGGATTTCGATCCATAAATATATGAGTCTTTCTTATCCACATAATTGATAAAACTATAGGATAAAAGATCATAGCTATATTGTTTTCTCATTTTTTTTTTTTTTAATGCACCTACTTGTTCTTCTTTGTAAAGAATTAATCGGCTTTTTTCATATGAATTATATTTGGTTAAATCTTGATTTTGAGTTACGTGACATTGAATGATCTTATTTTTCCATTTTTGTGGTACTAATCTGGACCATCTGCTTTGGGATAAGTGATATTGATAATGATCCTTTAACCAATTTGTCCATTGATTTATTCCAGAATTGTGAGAGTTCTTATGTTTTAATTTCGAATGAAATATTCCCTCTATTCCAAAAAAAGAATCTTTTATTTCATTTTTAAGAAAAAAAAAATTTTCATGATATTCAAAAACCGATCTTAATTTATATATGTTAATAATTCGGGTTTGTAATAATTTTAAAAATACATATGCTTGTGACAAAAAGGAGACGTCACAAGAATTTTTTGAATTTGTATTCCTAGTATTAAAATATTTGTGTATAATCGAAATAAAGCGAATTATATTTTGATTTGTTTTATCAGTTCTTTCTGCATTTGGTTTATTAATGTAAATGGATTTATTGAAAATTTTTTTTGTTGATTCAAGAAAAAGTTGTGTATTGATCCTCGGAATACAAATGATATAGAGAAAGATATCTATGTATGTCCTTTTCATGAAAAATTTAAAAAAAGAATGTGATTTACGAGTTAATTGAACATTTCTTCTTCTTTTTAATATCTGCAAATTTTTGTTTTTTAATTCGATCCTTTTAACACCATAAGTAGTTTTGTTCGAATTAATATTTGTCTCTAAAATTATAAGCCCTTTTTTCATTTTTTCTATTTTTTTAAAAATTTCTTTTCTTTTAGCATTCAGATCCTTTATTTTATTTTTTTTTATTGAATAATTTGCCGAATTTATAGATTGAATTTGAGTGGTTACTTCGAAAATAATTGGACTGTTCTTCCCGATTATTGAATCTTTTTTGCTTTCACTCAATTCATCTATTTTTTTGAATTTAAATTTAATAAATAGAACTTTTGAAAATTTTTTTATTTTTTTCGTTAGAAATAGAATACTTTTGATGATCCATTTTGCTTTTTCTTTTAAGATATTTAGAAACAATTTCAGTTTTTCACTTAAAGCTTTTCGAACTAGAAAAATGAAAAACTGAAATTGTTTTTTTTTTTTTTTTAGTTCTTTTAAAATCGGATTAAAAAATGAAAATCGATTTTGGGTAGAACCAGAAAAGGGCAATTCGACTTCTGTTCCCCAAATTGTTAAAAAACAAAAGTTCTTTTTTTTCATTTGATCTTTTTTCTTTTCATTGGATCGTAGCTTAGATTTGTGCCAAGGTTTTAGACGAAAAGGAAATAATATCTTTATCTGAATACCGTCTGTTAGCCATTTTTTTGGAAATTCTGTTTCGGATAATTGAACACCATTATACGTACATTTAATATACATTTCTCTCTTCCAATCCCTAAAATCTTCAGACCATTCAGGAAATTGAAAAAATAATATACGAACAATATTTTTTATTATTATCAATGAAGGTAATATAATATATTTTCTAAGAATCGATTGCGTTATTAATAAAAAACCCCTTATTACTTGAGCAAATATAGTACTATCCCAGGCTTCTGCTATTTCGATACGTTTTTTTTCCTCTTTCGAACTTTCTTTTACTTTTTTCTCTGTATAATCATAAATTTGAAATTCTTTCTTTTTTCGCATCCAATTTTTTAACATAAAAAAGATTTTCATTGACTTGATACTATCAAAAAAAAAGAATAAAGGTCTCTCCATTTTATCAAAAAAAAGAGGGGAATGCACACTTTTTTGAAAAAATTTCCAAGTAACTGTTTTACGCCTTTGAGCACGTATAGATCCTTTTATTATGTCTCGCCGAAAATCCGATTGTTGTGAATAACGTATTAAAGCCAATTCGTTTTTTTTTTTAGTATTATCGGTATCTTCCGTATCATTATAAGTATTGTCTTTCTTAAAAAATTTAGATTTATTTAAAATGACTACACGTTTGGCTTTTCTAGAACGAATTTGATAATTCTCTGCTTCAATTTTTCCGTCCAGTTGTTCTAATTCGTCAATAAATTTGTATGACCATCGAGGAACTTTTTTACTGATTTCGTTTATTCTAATACATTCAGTTCTATTTCGATTTACTATTGTTTTTTCCTTCAAATCTGTTTTAATTGCATCGAATAAGATTTTGATTCTTTTTTTTTTTTCTTCTTCATCTTCAGAATTCTTTTTGATTTGTTCATATTCTGGAAATAAATAGAGTGCTTCACAACCTAAGCTTGATACTGATTTTTGTGAAAATTTATGGATTGGGTTAAAAAAAAAAAATGAAATTCCTAATCCTAATGCTTTTCGATCAAATGTTTTTATTTTCTCCTCCAATTCTTGATAATTATTATTATTATTTTGATAAATATTATTATAAATATTATTATTAATATAAAGAAAGGTACCATGAATTTTATTTATCAAAATTTGATTTTTTTTGTAAGTTTTTTCATCTTGGATTCGTCCACGAAAAGATCTGTTTAAAAAAGGATCATATATTTTAGTTAAGTATTTTGTTTTAGTTTTATCATTACACAATCGAATTCGGTTTTCCAATATATCCAGGGAAATCCATTTATTATCTATAACTTTTGCCCTATTTAGAAATTCATTGCTCAGTTTCTTTCTTTTTTCTTCATTAGTATAGTTCCAATAATTAGACAATTCGTCATAGGAAATTTTATCTCTTGTGAAGAGATCCAATTTGGTTTCCATCATTTTTTGAAAAGTTGATAAATTTGATGGATACGTAAAAGATATTCTCTCTTTTCCATCACTTTGGCATGTATGAAAAAAAAATTCTGAAATTTCATTTTTTACGATATTTTCAAATCGATTATTTTTTATATATCGAAATGGACGATTCCATCGTTTATAATTAAAAAGAATGCTTACAAGGGGTTTTTGAGCAAATTCTAGGCTATATTTATCCTCATCGATTTTGTACAAATTCTTCTCTTTTTTCGAAAAAATATCTTTGTTCTTGGATCTTTTTTGTTTTTGTTTAGTTCGTACCCTTTGCAAATTTTTTTCGACATCACTTTTTCCTTTTTTAAAAATTTCATTACTTTTTTGAATTTCTGACAATTTCTTAGTAAAAAAGGGGGGCGGTATTCTGCCTAAATAATATAAACAGGTAACAAATAAGAAAATAATAAACATTTTAAACATTGAATTTCGAAATTCTGACATAATGTACTTATTTGATTGAATAGATACATTAGATTTAATTGAATTATTTTGTTGTATGCAGACTAATAGAAATTCAATCAATTTCATCAAAAAAATGTGACCAATTAACCAACCAATAAAACTACTTGTGAAAAATAAAAATTGATTGTTGCATCGAAATAAATAAATATTTCCTAATCTTATTAATATTGAACTTGGTAAAAAAAAAGGATTTAATAACTGGAAAATAAGATTCTCAAAGAATATTTTTTGAATACTAAAATTGCGTATTGAATTTGGATTCTTGTATCCATAATTCAAAAAGTTTTTGTGATTATTGCCGAAGAACTGAAATAAAAGATAAGGTAGAGCTATGACAGTTATTGTATGTGGGCTACCCAATGCTAGATGCAAGGGCGCATAATAAATGGATATGAACATTATGAGCTGTCCCGTAATAAACCCAGTTGTTGCTGATATTTTTTTTTCGGTCCCTTCTTCTAAAACCCGAGCTCGAAAAAGGAAGAGATAAGAAGGCCCTATGGAAAATGTGGTCAGAAATCCATAATAGAGTCCGATTACAACTATCGAATTAATTATCTTCATGCATAAGAATACTAGATTA